ACGTCGTATCCTTCCCGAAACATAACCTAGAATCAGATCTTCATTATCTAAACGAACCCAGAACATACCATTAGGAAGTGATTCAGTAATCAAACCTTCATGAATCCATTTTTGTTCTTTCATTCCAGTTAAAACCCCCTTAAAGTATCAACTAATCGAGAAGTGATATTAGACAAACCGTCTTTTCTATTTTTTTTCCACAAATAGAAAATTTTGGATCTGATTCAGATATTTTAGGGATTACCATATATAACATAAAATTTCTCCGCCAATTCCTTCTAGTCGAGCTTCCCGATCCGTCATTATACCTCGAGAGGTAGAAAGAATTGCAATTCCCATTCCCCCTAAAATTCTAGGAATTCGTTGATAGTTAGAATAGATTCGTAGACCAGGTCGACTGACCCTTTTTAAATAGAAAGTATTTTGATAAGGCCCTTTCTTATTTCTTCTATGTCGTAGAGTTAAAACCAAAAAATATTTGTTTCCTTCTTGATGTTTTCTCGCATTTTCGATAAAGCCTTCTCGTAAAAGTATTTTAACAATGTTTTCGGTGATGTTAGTAGATACTATTCTAACTGTTCCTTTTCTATTCATGTCCGCATTTCGTATAGAAGTTATTATATCAGCAATAGTGTCTCTACCCATGATGAACTAAAATCAGTGGTGCTCCCACAATTTGATATAATCAACATGTCTTTTTAGTTTATTATTAATTCAAACTAAATGAAAAAATTCAAAATGAAAGGTATATACGTGATACACAATCTATTATAGTAAATATCCTACATCTCGTCTTATAATACTTCAGGAGCTAATGAAACTATTTTAGTAAATTTTTGTCTCAATTCCCGGGCAATCGCACCAAAAATGCGAGTTCCTTTTGGATTTCCTTCTTGATCAATGATAACTGCAGCATTGTCATCATATCGTATTATCATGCCGTTGTCGCGTTTGAGTTCTTTACAGGTACGTACAATAACAGCTCTGATCACTTCGGATCTTTCTAAGGGCGTATTGGGTATTGCTTCTTTGATCACAGCAACAATAACGTCACCAATACGAGCATATTGACGATTGCTAGCTCCTATGATTCGAATACACATCAATTCTCGAGCCCCGCTGTTGTCTGCTACATTCAAATGGGTCTGAGGTTGAATCATATTTTGTTTTTATCTTTCGATGCAAAAATAAATGCAAAAAAAAAGGTGAAAAAGAAAAAGAAATATTATTTGTTCAAAAAAAACTTCCAATTGTTATCCAAAAGATCCATTTCCTTTAGTTTTATTATGCTGAAATAATGAATTGAGTTCGTATAGGCATTTTTGATGCCGCTATTGCGATAGCCCTTCGGGCTACAATTTCTGATACTCCGCTTATTTCATAAAGTATTCGACCTGGTTTGACAACAGCTACCCAATATTCGGGAGATCCTTTCCCCGAACCCATACGGGTTTCTGCGGGTCTTACTGTAACAGGTTTGTCAGGAAATATACGTACCCATATTTTTCCACCACGACGTGCATTTCGTGTCATTGCTCGTCGCCCTGCTTCTATTTGTCTTGACGTGACCCAAGCGGGTTCAAGTGCCTGAAGAGCATATCTTCCGAAACAAATACGATTCCCCCGATAAGATATTCCCTTCATTCTTCCCCTGTGTTGTTTACGAAATCTAGTTCTTTTTGGGTTATAGTTGATGGTTCTTTTGTAATTCCATCTCTACTACAGAACCGGACGTGAAAATTTCTTTTCATCCGGCTCCTCACGAATGAAAAAATTCTTTTGGATTCATCTAGTTTACTAGATATTTTTTATTTGAGTATGGAACTCAATTCTAAATATCTATTTTATTCCTTTATTTTTGTATATATTTTTGTATATATATTTTTTTCTTTTTATTGAATTCTTCAATAAAAAGAAAAAAAAAGAATTTTCGCGGGCGAATATTTACTCTTTCAATATCTATATTTTGTAGAGTTAGTTTATCCTTTCTCATAAGATATGAATTGATCTCGGGTTCGTTCCGCCATCCTTCCCAATGAATCGTCAGGATTCATTTTCAATTGAATCTTATTTTTTCACGGGTTCCATCGTTCCCATCGCTTCTTGATTAATGGAATGGTTAGGTCTGAATTCTACAACGGAGCTCTTAATAAAATTTCTTCTTGAGCCAATCCCCCTAGCTGTTATTGGTTCGAAGCTCTTTATTTTTTATTTTTCTATGAACAGATTCATATAATTATGTGTGAATCTGTATTGATGCTTTATTACATTTTTTTATAAGAGGGTTCAAAGACCTTACATATTGGAATCATATATCTTTTCTATTCATTTTTTTTCTTTCTCTCACCTTTCCATTTATCCGTATCCTTTTTTCTTTTTTGTATTTTTCTTTTGTTTGACGATAAATCGAATGAATTGTTTATGTTAAAAAAAATTTCCGTTGCTACAATGATAGGACTAAAATAGCATATCTTGTTTGCTTCTTTGGATCGAGATAATG